TCACACCTACCAAGAAAAAGTATTTTGTTTTGGTTCGACCCGTAGTCACATATGAAATATCCGATGGGATAAATTTAGCAACACTTTTCCCTCGTGATATCTTGCAGGAAAAGGATAATGTCCAATTTAGAGTTGTCAATTATATCCTTTATGGAAATGGCAAGTCAATTCGAGGAATTTATCACACAAGTATTCAATTAGTTCGGACTTGCTTAGTATTGAATTGGGACCAAGAACAAAATGGTTCTATAGAAGAGGTTCATGCTTCCTTTGTTGAGGTAAGGGCAAATGATCTAATTCGCGATTTCATAAGAATTGAGTCCACTATTTCGTATACCGGAAAAAGGTATGATAGGGCAAGTTCCGGATTGATTCCCGATAATGGATTAGATTGCACCAATATCAATCCTTTTTATTCCAAGGCGAAGATTCAATCACTTAGCCAACATCAAGGAACTATTGGTATGTTGTTGAATCGAAATAAGGAATGCCAATCTTTGCTAATTTTGTCATCATCCAATTGTTCTCGAATTGGTCCATTCAATAGTTCGAAATATAACAATGTGACAAAAGAATCGGATCCCCTAATTCCAATTAGGGATTATTTAGGTCCCTTAGGCGCTATTGTACCTAAAATATCGAATTTTTATTCATCTTACCATTTAATAACTCATAATCAGATCGTGTTAAAGAAATATTTGCTACTTGACAATTTGAAACAGATTTTCCAAGTACTTCAAGTACTTAAATACTGTTTAATAGATGAAAATAGGAGGATTTATAATCCCGATCTATGCAGTAACATCGTTTTGAACCCATTCCATTTGAATTGGTGCTTTCTCCATCATGATTATTGTGAAGAGACATCGATCAAAATTAGCCTTGGACAATTTATTTGTGAAAATGTATGTCTATTTAAATACGAACCACACGTAAAAAAATCTGGTCAAATTTTAATTGTTAATGTCGACTTTTTAGTTATAAGATCGGCTAAGTCTTATTTGGCTACTCCTGGAGCAACTGTTCATGGTCATTATGGGAAAATCCTTTACGAAGGAGATACATTAGTTACATTTATATATGAAAAATCGAGATCTGGTGACATAACGCAAGGTCTTCCAAAAGTAGAACAAATCTTAGAAGTGCGTTCGATTGATTCAATATCGATGAACCTCGAAAGGAGAGTTGAAGGTTGGAACGAGCGTATACCAAGAATTCTTGGGATCCCCTGGGGGTTTTTGATTGGAGCTGAGCTAACCATAGCCCAAAGTCGTATCTCTTTGGTTAATAAGATCCAAAAGGTTTATCGATCCCAGGGGGTACAGATCCATAATAGACATATAGAGATTATTGTACGTCAAGTAACATCAAAAGTGTTGGTTTCAGAAGATGGAATGTCTAATGTTTTTTCGCCTGGAGAATTAATCGGATTGTTGCGAGCGGAACGAGCAGGGCGCGCTTTGGACGAATCAATCTGTTATCGGGCAATCTCATTGGGAATAACAAGAGCGTCTCTGAATACTCAAAGTTTCATATCCGAAGCAAGTTTTCAAGAAACCGCTCGAGTTTTAGCAAAAGCTGCTCTACGAGGTCGTATTGATTGGTTGAAAGGCCTGAAAGAGAACGTTGTTCTGGGGGGGATTATACCTGTTGGTACCGGATTCCAAAAATTTGTGCACCGTTCAAGGCAAGACAAAAACATTTATTTGGAAATCAAAAGAAAAAATCTATTCGAGTTGGAAATGAGAGATATTTTGTTACACCATAGAGAATTATTTTGTTCTTACGCGACAAACAATTTCCATGAGACAAATTTACATGAGACATCAGAACAATCATTTATGCGATTTAATGATTCCTAAGAGCGGGTTCATTTTCACTTTAACTATCTTTTAACTATACTGGTCTGATTATTGATTTGGTAATAAATAAAATAAGTAATTAAAAAAAATTATGGTTTGTGCCGTGTATCAATGGTCAATCCCCGGTAGAAGGTTCCATCGGAACAATTATTTATTTCAAGGTACCTCGTCTCTTTGTTAATAATACGAAAAAGAAAAAACAAAAAGGAAGTGTGGGAAAAAATGACAAGAAGATATTGGAACATCAATTTGGAAGAGATGATGGAAGCAGGAGTTCATTTTGGTCATGGTACTAAGAAATGGAATCCTAGAATGGCCCCTTACATTTCTGCAAAGCGTAAAGGTATTCATATTACAAATCTCGCTAGAACTGCTCGTTTTTTATCAGAAGCCTGTGATTTAGTTTTTGATGCAGCAAGTAGGGGAAAAAACTTCTTAATCGTCGGTACCAAAAATAAAGCATCGGATTCAGTAGCATCAGCTGCAATAGGGGCTCGGTCTCATTTTATTAATCAAAAATGGCTCGGTGGTATGTTAACGAATTGGTCCACTACGGAAACGAGACTTTATAAGTTCAGGGACTTAAGAGCAGAAGAAAAGATGGGGAAACTCAACCGTCTCCCCAAAAGAGATGCAGCAATGTTGAAGAGAAAATTATCTACCTTGCAAACATATCTCGGTGGGATCAAATATATGACGGGATTGCCTGATATTGTGATCATCGTTGATCAGCAAGAAGAATATACGGCTCTTCGAGAATGTGCCATTTTGGGGATTCCAACGATTTGTTTAATCGATACAAATTGTGACCCAGATCTTGCAGATATTTCGATTCCAGCCAACGATGACGCTATAGCTTCAATTCGATTGATTCTTAACAAATTAGTATCCGCAATTTGTGAAGGTCGTTCTAGCTATATAAGAAATCGTTGATTATGATTAAGATTAAGAATAATAAAATTAGTTAATGTTAATTATTGGGCAACTCCATAGATTTATTGGATCGGTTACTTTTTTTTGAATTTTTAAAAATAGAAAAAAAAAAGAACTGGGGATATTGATATATATTATGATGTTATGTGATTTCTTGGTATCCTAAATATATGATTAATGATTCAAGTTGGTGAGTTGAGAAAGAAATGGTTGAATCAAACTAATTCCTTTTTTGAAGTTCAATTTCTATCAGAGGACAATATGAATGTTATACCATGTTACATTAAAACACTCAAGGGGTTATACGATATATCGGGTGTAGAAGTAGGCCAACATTTCTATTGGCAAATAGGAGGTTTACAAATCCATGCCCAAGTACTTATCACTTCTTGGGTCGTAATTGCTATCTTGTTAGGTTCAGCCATCATAGCTGTTCGGAATCCACAAACCATTCCGACCGACGGTCAGAATTTCTTTGAATATGTCCTTGAATTTATTCGAGACTTGAGCAAAACCCAGATTGGAGAAGAATATGGACCTTGGGTTCCTTTTATTGGAACTATGTTCCTATTTATTTTTGTTTCTAATTGGTCAGGTGCCCTTTTACCTTGGAAAATCATACAGTTACCTCATGGGGAGTTAGCTGCGCCCACGAATGATATAAATACTACTGTTGCTTTAGCTTTACCCACGTCAGTGGCATATTTTTATGCAGGTCTTACCAAAAAAGGGTTGGGTTATTTCGAGAAATACATCAAACCAACTCCAATACTTTTACCAATTAACATCCTAGAAGATTTCACAAAACCCTTATCTCTTAGTTTTCGACTTTTCGGGAATATATTGGCTGATGAATTAGTAGTTGTTGTTCTTGTTTCTTTAGTCCCTTCAGTAGTTCCTATACCTGTCATGTTTCTTGGATTATTTACAAGTGGTATTCAAGCTCTTATTTTTGCAACGTTAGCCGCGGCTTATATAGGTGAATCCATGGAGGGTCATCATTGACTAGTTTTCGAAATAGTCTTTTTTTTTTAGCTTATCCCAATTCATGCATGGTTCAAGATAATCTGCTTGGTTGGAGAACATAATAGATATAAATACGTATGAATATATGACCTAGAGTCGTAGGAGAGAAGATGAACGATATTACGGAATTGTAAAAAAAAAAAAAAGGGATGGGTTGGGGAGGTCACACTAGATGTATGTAATGTCTATAAGTCTAGCCGCTTTTTGTGTGGGTTTCGAGGAATGATTCTATAATCCGATTCAATATAAAATGTGGCCAGTTTACGTTATGGAAGAAAGAAATGTATATGTAATATGTATATGTAATATTAGATATTCACTAGTTATATAGTCCTATCTATATATAAATAGAAGTCCTTATGCCTTACCTATATACTAACTAACTATATATATATCTAACTATATGCTATATATATGTAATATATATAGCAATATATATAGATAGCAATATATATAGCAAAATAAATAAAAAAAATATATATATATGTATTGATATACATATTGATATCGTTATATTGATATATTGATATCGTTGATATCGATCATATTGATATCCATTGCATATATTGATGATTGCATATATTGATGATTGCATATATTGATTTGATTGCAGTTTACTGCATTTAGATTAGATGGATTACAAGATAAGTCAAGTCCTTTCTTCTGTTTCATTTGTGATTGTGGATTGGATGAAAAAACAGATGAACTCAAGGATATAGAAGAGTAAAGAACGAAGGATGGAATGAAAGAATGGTTGGAAAGAAAGAAATGCAATAACTAGAGCCGTATGTATATGGATTTACAAAAACTTCATCATGGGTAGAAACAAAAAACGAGATATCGAAGTAGTTCTGACGATTCAGTAATATTATCATTAGTTTTTAGTTACTCCGACCCAATAGATCTTAATGATCAAACTTAATGATAAAATTAAGTAATAATTCATTGGTTGATTGTATCATTAACCATTTTTTTTTTTTTTTTGTGCGAGGAACTTACCATGAATCCACTGATTTCTGCCGCTTCCGTTATTGCTGCTGGATTGGCTGTAGGACTTGCTTCTATTGGACCCGGAGTTGGTCAAGGTACTGCTGCAGGCCAAGCTGTAGAGGGTATTGCGAGACAACCAGAAGCAGAGGGTAAAATACGAGGTACTTTATTGCTTAGTCTAGCTTTTAT